CGAGTATATGCTTCAACAGGAATCACACAAGGGTCGATTAGAAACCTCTGGAAAACTGACCGCCCGTAACCCAGCAGATAAAGTACATTATATAGTCCGTTTTAGGGATTGGCGACTTACCCATTCAGTGACTTTGGCACTGGACGCTCCCAAAATGGAGTCGGGGGAATTCAATAATAGACGCCTGCCTTCCTTCGCCTTTCAGGGCCTATCCGAAAGAGAATCCAGTACTTCTTGGTCGTGAATATCTGAACTGGTTGTTCGCTGTTCAAGAATTCTTGTTTAGGCAGTTCATACCATCCATACATAGTGTATTGATCTAAGATTTCAATTCTTCCGTGTTTCAGCAGTAGCATATTGTTCCATGAAAAAATTTTGCATGTCATCCGGGAAAAGCCATCTTTTTCTCACCAATGTCTTTTGCATTTGATCCAATAGTGTTCTGTTAGATAGGAACAGATTTGATAAATACTGATAACTCTCGGATAGAGTATTAGAACGGAAAGATCCATTAGAACTATTGGTTCTTCTAAGCCATCTCCGGCGATGATTCAACCCTTCGAAGCGCTTTTCTTGCGTCTCCTCAAAAATCCAGCTTTTTCTCATAGATTTGATTTCGGAAGTAATAAACCACTTTAATATCTCTTCATCTGCATCTGCAAAGAATTCTCGATGTGAAAACATAGAGGCAAGGGCCGGATCTTCGGATAGGACAAAGAATGGATTTCCAGGGTTCCAAATGAATTGGCTTATTCGAAAAAGGACTTGTTCTTTGGAAATTCGAATTCTAGCTCGTGTCAGGTATATACTCTGCAAGAACGCCTCGTAAAACTTATCACCGACTTCATAATTAAACCTGTCAAATTGAGGTTCAAACCCATCGTTATCTTGATCGTCAAGCTTATAATACACACCCCTCTCCTTCTTTTGCTCATCCGCTTCAAGAGGATTAGGATTCGGTTCAACTTCATCTTCATCATAATACGAATCATTCTCTTGATCATTCTCTTCAAGCTCATCCTCTTCATAGTCCGCAAGAACGAACTGGATCTGCTTGGCCCAAAATGAACTGGACCAATAGGGAACTCCCAATTCATTGTCATTGGTCCTTTCGACCCAATCAAATAGAAAGCCCCAAGGGGACCATATTCTAGGAGCCCAAACTATGAAATTGGAGAACACCTTCTGCGGGTTGACTTTTTCCCCCGCTACAAACACCTCCTCCGATTCATAGATAAATTTCTGATCAATCATAGATTGAAATCCATTTTGTATCATATCTGAGGGATTCCTTGGTTCGGGCCGAAGAAGCAATGGCACTCGATCCTTATCAAACTGACTGCAATCTTTTTCTGTCCGTGAGCATCCCTCTAGATCTGTCCGTGAGAATCCCTCTAGAATGCCTTCTATTTCTAATAGGCCATGAACTAGATCAAAATCATTCTCAACGAGTCTACCATAAGCGATCCTATTGTTTTCCTCTGGTTCGGGTGGAGACCAAAGATCTTGAGCGACCGATCCGGCAGAACAATTCAAAAGATAAAGAAGTATCGTTAATTTCTTCGTGCTCATTCCAAGTTCGACGTACGAGCTGTACAAATAAAAATCCCCTTCGTTACAGAATGTCTTCTGCAAATAGATAGATATCGGATCTATGGGGCAATTATTTAGAAGTAAATTTTGTGCGACAGCCCTTCCTATCTGATAGAAAAGGAGCCGAGAATTCTGAACCGGTATTACATGGGCTCGCAAATCCCAAGTTTGTCTATGACGAGCGAATCTAATTGTATTTTCGTCTATAATTGATTTCCCATGTGAAATACTAATCGATAGGGCCTCATTGGTAAGTGCTATAAGATCTTGTGCATTGGAACCCATGGTTATGGCCGCGAATCCATTAGCCTGGAACGCTTTTTTTTCCAAGCGAAATCCCCTAGTATATGAAAGAGTGAAAAAGTGCTTTCGTTGTTGTGGAATAAGAGGCCTTCGTACCTTAATGCACGTATCTAATCTATGCGGAGCTATTAGAGAGGGATCCACGAATTGGGGAAAATGGGTCGAAGCAATAACAAGACTATTTCCAGTGGAAGATCTTTCACAATCCCAGGAGAGAAGGTTCACTAATAGCTCGAGGGAGAAGGAACCCGAATCCCTAAAATGCAGCTCATGAATGTTTGGAATCCATATTATGCAAGGAGAGATTGCTTTTGTTAATTCGATTTGAAGGCTGATATAAAATTGGGCTACGCGCCACACCGTGTCCATCTCCTCAGTTAGCGCATCCATCCTAGTTAGCTGTTCCAGCTCCATATTAATCTTATCGTCATGAGCATCTCTCTCCTCAAAACTATAGATACTAGGATCAAAATCAAGATCCATATCGTCAAAAACATGAATATCTTGATTAATAGCCTCAATAGGGTCACGAGCATCAATAAAAATCTCGATCTCATCATCACTGGCATCACTGTCATCATCATCATCAGCAAAACGAAAAACT